AATGATACTTTATTAGATTAGGGGATTTGGGGATAGAGGGACTTGAACCCTCATGATTTCTAAAGTCGACGGATTTTCCTTTTACTATAAATTTCCTTGTTGTCAGTATTGACATGTATAATGGGACTCTATCTTTATTCTCGTCCGATTAATCTCGGTTCCTTAAAAGATCTATCAGACTGTGGAGTGATACTTTTTTTATCAATGAATAGTCGATTCTTTGGTTAATTCGGAATCGCTTCCTAACAATTCTTTCATTAAAAAAAAAATTTGAGTCGTCATTAATCATTTGATATACTATTTCGGTACGTATACATATGTATATTCAGATTTATCCTTCATCCGTTTTGGAGTTTCGATGAAAAGATTCCTTTGGCAATACAATGTAGTAAACTCTATTTGTTAGAACAACTTCCGTTGAGTCTCTGCACCTATCCTTTTTTATTATTGCTTTTTAAACCCCTGTATTTGAGTTTGGTTTCGGAAAAGAAGATTTGGCTCAGGATTGCCCATTTTTAATTCCAGGGTTTCTCTGAATTTGAAAGTTTTCACTTAGTATGTTTCCGTACCAAGGCTCAATACAATTAAGTCCGTAGCGTCTACCAATTTCGCCATATCCCCCCTTGTTTCGCTTATCGATTAGGATCTTTGTCGTTTCATTCTTTCAATAGAACCCTTGAATTCATTAGATGCCAATTCCTATATTGAAAAAGTTTTCCTCCTATTTTTTGTCTATCTTCTTTCATCTCTATCTGCGGAACCCGGTTTGTCGGATCAGAAATGATTCTATCATTTCTGTATCCGCAATTCAATAGAGATGGGTATATCACACATATTCGTTCTTCTTTTACTAGAATTTGACCCTACACTGTGGAATACTTGAACGGTCGAGTTTTTTATTTCTTTTTGCTATAATAATATGAATTATGAATAGCTAAGAATGAATCGGAATACTTACTAAGCTAAGGAAAATAAGCTCCAAGTAGTTTAGAAAATTATTCTGAATGTAAAATTTTCTTATGCGTATGTAAGCCCGCTTAGCTCAGAGGTTAGAGCATCGCATTTGTAATGCGATGGTCATCGGTTCGATTCCGATAGCGGGCTTTTACAGCTTTTTTTTAGTTTTTACATAATTTACAATGGCTCTTTGAAATTAAAACCTTTTGAAAAGACCTATTTTTTCAAGAGTCCTCAATCTATTATGTCGTAGAAACTTTCAACTAGGAAGAAAAAAGGAGGAGTTAGATTTGGTCTATACAGACCAAATCAAGAAAACAAAAGATCCTTTTTTATTTATATATTTCATATATACAATAAAAAAGTCTGATTTATCTCATTATTCGTTGTCGTACAATAGTTCCCTTTAGTTATTATTTAGTTTAGTTTTAATTTATACTTATTCTGTAAAATGGAATTTCAAATAAGGAGTCTTTATGTCGCGTTACCGAGGGCCTCGTTTCAAAAAAATACGCCGGCTGGGGGCTTTACCGGGACTAACTAGTAAAAGACCTAGAGTTGAGAGTGAGCTTAGAAACCAATCACGTTCCGGTAAAAGATCCCAATATCGTATTCGTCTAGAAGAAAAACAAAAATTGCGTTTTCATTATGGTCTTACAGAACGACAATTGCTTAAATATGTCCGTATTGCCGGAAAAGCGAAAGGTTCAACAGGGCAGGTTTTACTCCAATTACTTGAAATGCGTTTGGATAATATACTTTTTCGATTGAGCATGGCTTCTACTATTCCCGGAGCCCGCCAATTAGTGAATCACCGGCATATTTTAGTTAATGGTCGGATAGTAGATATACCGAGTTATCGTTGCAAACCCAGCGATATTATTACAGCGAAGGATGATAAGAAATCCAGAGCTCTGATTCAAAATTATATTGATTCAACTCCCCATGAGGAATTGCCAAAACATTTGACTCTTCACGCACTCCAATATAAAGGACTAGTCAATCAAATAATAGATAGTAAGGGGGTCGGTTTGAAAATAAATGAATTGCTAGTGGTAGAATATTATTCTCGTCAAACTTAAACCTCACTCAAATAACAAGGGTTCGAGCAATCTTACTTCACTTTCGACGAAGGAATGGATCGGCAGCGAAAATTATATTCCTTATATTTCCAATATTTTTGTATCAAAGGAATTAGAGATAGAGAGCCCATAACGGCGAACTGTTAGAATAATATTTTCCCTTATTCGATACATTCTGGTCAGTAATAGTAGTGAATTGGATAAAGTACGGAAAGAGAGGGATTCGAACCCTCGGTAAACAAAAGCCTACATAGCAGTTCCAATGCTACGCCTTGAACCACTCGGCCATCTCTCCTACATAATGATTATGGCTCAAAACCCAAGTGATTGGTGAGTTATTCATAATTCAATTATTTAATATTTAATAGGTACGAACAATCAACCCTACTTATTAAATTAAAGTAGAAAAAAAAGGGTCTTTGCTTCACAGCTCAGAGAATTTCATTTTATTAGTCTGTTTTTATGTTATTTCGTACTGGCCAATTCCTTTGTTTGTGGGAGCGTTTTCCTACGAGAGGTAATGAAGAATTATAGAATGTATTGTTATCTATGCCTAGATCGCAGATAAATGGAAATTTTATTGATAAAACCTTTTCAATTATAGCCAATATCTTATTACGAATAATTCCGACAACTTCAGGAGAAAAAGAGGCATTTACTTACTACAGAGATGGTGTGATTTGATTCTTTTTTTATTATCCAAAGACACACGATTTGGGCCAGAAAGAAAAAAGATTACTGAAAGAAATCTACACTTGTTGAAGGTGAAGTTTAGAAATAGAGCAATTCCTTCTGTCGTGTATCCTCGAGTAATGCCGCCTCAGATGCTTCAATTTCGATTGGAGTATTGAGCGAAAGGTTACACCTATTATAGGTCTATATTACAGGTTAATCCTTACTTTACTAGTACCAATAGGGGGCATATGGGAAAAAGCACTACACCTAGAAATCAACAACACCAAAACTTTGTTATTTATTAAAGATTAACCCCTTTCTGCTTATCAGGGTTGGGGCTAATAAGAATGGCTGGGACAACAAACATCCATCTCGTTGGTACTTTGGATACCCGTAAAATCATCGAAGATTGTTGAAGTGACCAATTCCTGTAAATTAGGGAGCGTTGAGGACAAAGAAATTGTTGGAGTTACCATTTCTATCTAATCCTAACACGCTTCATGGTAAGAAAAAATCTTTTGCAGAAAGGTTGGCTAGAGATTTCTTGTAAAAACACTAGCCCTGCTCAGTTTATAATCAGAATTTTTTGAGTCTTTATTCTTATTATGTACATAAAGGAGGAGCCGTATGAGATGAAAATCTCATGTACGGTTCTGGAACGGAGATTCGTGGAATCGAATGACGACCGTAACGGATGTCAGCGCAATCCGAAGGAAATTATGCGGAAGCTTTACAGAATTATTATGAAGCTATGCGACTAGAAATAGATCCCTATGATCGAAGTTATATACTCTATAATATAGGACTTATCCATACAAGTAATGGAGAACATACCAAAGCTTTAGAATATTATTTTCGAGCACTAGAACGAAACCCATTCTTACCCCAAGCTTTTAATAATATGGCCGTGATCTGTCATTACGTGCGACTCTCTCTACTATAGAAAAGAAAATAAAAAAGCATTAAATACTCTAAAAAGGGCTTTCTACATATACATCGTACAAAATAACGATTTATATAAGCTGTAGCAAAGAAAACAACTTCATATCAAAGTCAAAATATGAAGAAATGGATATGCCTAGATACTTTATTCTATGGATAAAGAATCTAATTGATAGAGGAAGCACCGTAAAGATCAATTAACGAGGTTTTGGTCCGATACAATAAGAACTGCTTACTTATATCGTTGTCATGATATGAAAAAAGTTAGGAATCAACTTATGTAATAAAGTTGATCCACTAGGGAGCAGCGGTGTAGCATCAGATCCCAAAGAGAGTAAGTCTTTTCTTTCTTATGAAGGAAAGTCTTTTTCAAGGATTCTATATAAATTTCTATATGAAATTGAGATAGTTACCTTTCAGAGAATTCTAATGATACAATAGGTAAAAAAAAAGACCCATGTTTTAGTCTTCGGAAGGTGGGATAAAAGATAAAACGAAAACTTATTAGTAATCCAAATTTGAGTTTTAAACTTATGTAATTAATCTCTTTTGGTTAACCCGATAAAAAGGATATGGTCTCTGGATCTATGATAAATTTCGTTGAATTAGATTAGGTATGGTCGATTAAAAGGGGATACCAAAAGAATTGACTGCTGAGCCGTATGAGGTAGTAAACTCTCAAGTACGGTTCTAAGGGAAGGAATTGACCCACCTATTCCGACCGGGGAGAACAGGCCATTCGACAAGGAGATTCTGAAATTGCAGAGGCTTGGTTCGACCAAGCCGCTGAGTATTGGAAACAAGCTATAGCACTTACTCCCGGGAATTATATTGAGGCTCATAATTGGTTGAAGATCACGAGGCGTTTCGAGTAATAGGATTCGTTTTATGTTATAATTATATTATAATGAATTGTTTGCCGTCCCTAGCAGTCCAATCATTCTTCTTGGAAAAATAAATCCATTTCATTATCAACCTTCTAAGATCATTCTATCGTGTCTGGTATTCCTTAGGGCTAACTGAGAAACATGTAGAGTAGAGAAACTGGATATATCCAGTTTCTCTACTCTATAAAATAAATAAAAGAGACCCTCGAATGACTAAATATGGATACTGGTATGTCTCTTAGTAATAAGTACTCATGTGATTTAGAATAGAATAGAATAATATATATAGTAATATGTTCTTTAGAAAACATAAAGTTGTTCCATCTATAATTCTATAATCTATAACCTTTTAATTAAGATATAAATACACTAGAGTGCACAAAAAAACAGTTGTTTGTGCCAATTCCAAATCCAGAAAATAAAAAGAAAAGGTCCGTTGGGCGCCTTACTGCTATGT